TGGTTGATCAAGCTTGATGGATTCACCTTCTGAAACAAGAAGTTCTGGTCCTGGAGGTATAGTATCAACCACTTGACGTCCATCTGATGCATCAACTATGGTTATTTCATATCCCCCCTTTTCTTTACGTATTATTCTGCTTACTATACCGGCTGATGTAGCATTATAAACTGTATTATTACTCTTGCTACCATCAGGATAAATCTGACCCCTCCCTCTGTTCCCACCAATATATATGGGATATTTTAAGAAGTGAATGTCTTTTTTCGTAGTAGGGTCGGGGGAAAGAATAGGAAAGACGATTTCACTATATTTCTGACCGGGAACAGGACCTATCACAAGAATATTTCTTTGATTAGGACGATAATACTGAAAAGAAAGATTGCCCATCTTTTCTTTCATTTCGGGAGAAATACGATCGGGGGGGGCTAATTCGAAGCCCTCGGGTAAAATAAGAACAGCTCCTACATTCAAAGCTCCCTTTTTACCATTAGCAAGAACTTGTTTCAGTTGCATATCATAAGGAATTCGAACAACTGCTTCAAATACAGTATCTGGAAGTACAGCTTGGGGAACTTCAATATCCACGGGCTTATTAGCTAAATGACAATTGGCACATACAATTCGCCCAGTTGCTTCTCGTGGATTTTCATAACCCTGCTGCGCAAAAATAGGATATGCATTTGAAATAGATGCTCGAGTTATTACATATATCATGATCGATACATAAATTGATCGAGTAATCTGTACTTTTACCCAAGAAAAAGTCTTTCTATTTTGCATGGTCCAATCATTGATCCCGGAATTTCTACAATAAATTTGATAGGTAGCTAGTAGAATTCCCTATCCACAAGTTTGCTATTTTATTTATTTTACTAAAATAATTGTACTGGTCTAATATAGTATGAATACCCTTAATTTAAAGAAGTTTTAAGTAAGATTTCAAATGATTTCTTTATACACGAATAAAAATTCTAATTTGATTGATATCAAGAGATCTAAGTAATTCTTCATTCATTAATTGAATTATAAATTACTACAAGGGAAGGAGATACACGATTTAAAAAAAGGAAGATCCAATATTTCATAATTGTATCTAGAATCACTGGAAAAGTGGAAACAAGACCAGATAGAATCTGATCATTCTCAGCCAATCCAAAATCGTTGTAGATCGAACCAATCATTAGTTCCCAACCATGGGTCGAGTGAAATCCGATCCATAAATCAGTAAATAAAATAATTGAAAAAGCTTTGATTGTGTCACTTAAGTTAGAAAGAAATTCATGAATCCAGGAATTAAGAAATAAAAGTTCTTCATTGCCTAGAACAAAATAACCACTTAGAACAGCAAAACAGATTAGATTTGTCGAAAACTCCAAGATGATATGAAAATGAGATTCATTGTGTCTTTTGACCAATTCTATCGTTTCTTTGTGCATTCCTATACGAAACCTTTGCATATGTGTTTCCGAGTATTCCTTTATTATCTCGTCCAACAGGAATAATTCTTCTAATTCCATAAATTTTTTTAGAACATTTTTCTCTTGAATATCATTCAAAAGAATTTCGGATTGCCTGGTATTCCACCAATTAAGAACCCAAGTTTCTAGACATTTATGAAATGAGAGAGAAAGCAACCAGGGCAAAAAGAGTATAGACACCAGATATAGTAGGGAAGCCAATGCTTTCTTTTTTTTTTTCATTCTTTATCTGTGATGTGAATTTTTAATGAACCTTTTTCATTCGTCGATTCTATCCGAGATTTATATGAAGCACTGGTTCTATAACTCTAACAAGAACAAGGTATAAAACCCATGGATCTTTTCCTATTTTTGTTTTTGTATTTTGTATAAGAGTTTAGTCTTTGGATATAGAATAGAACATAAAAGAAGGGCCCTTTCAAATGGAAAAAAAAAGAAGTCAAGATTTTTTCTAGATTCCAGAGATCTCTATTAGGCAAATTGGAACCGATTTAATCTTCATTTCGATGAAGACTCGAAAAACCCATTTCTTATTTTGGTTTTTGGATTTCAAGACGAATCCTAGCGGATCCTTTAATTCTTTTATTTTGAATTCGAAAGATTTCACTGGCTAATCGCAACACGGAGGATAGGGTATCAATTCAAAAAGGGGTGGGCCTAAAAATAGAAATTATGTGTTACGAAAATAAAAGACATGTTAGGATATTTGATGAATTTAGACTTATTCTACCTTTTACTAGTATAAAAGAATGAAGCTGGACGCCATGCGTATGCGTATACAAAAGAGTTTTTGTATACAAATAGTTTAGATTATTCTTAAGATATTTTCTTAGTTCTATTCTATTTTCTTAGAATTGTTCCATTTTTGTACTCCTACTTTGTGATGTATAATGTATAATGTATATGGATTGCTGCCTCAACGGAACGAGGAAATAGAATATAGTATCTTTTTCTGGAATGAACATTTTGAAGAAGCTTAAGTTGTCTTAAAAAAATAATGAGTAAGTTCCTTCCCTCATGCTGAGATTTCTTCTCAGTTCATTTCAAAATACTTCAATTGGTATGCGCAAGAAATAGGCCAATTCCGCAGCTTTTTTTTCAATTTCTCGTGAAGTAAAATTCTCATCAGTACGAGTCAAGGGAATGGCTCCCTGACCCCGGATTTCCATATAAAGGACACGACGAGGAAAAAAACCCTCTCTCGCCTCCATTCTGATTGATTGGATATCTTTCAGAAAGAAACGAAGAAAGATGCGACGATTTATTCCAGGAAATCCCCAACGAAAAAGGCGCATTATCCCTTTTTTTCTATCGAATCGGTCATAACCACTACCCACATTCCATGAAATTGTGCACCACAAATAAGAACTAATGAATAGACCCGCGATCCCATAGAAAGACATCACGATCCCTTGTGGGAAAAAAAGAATTTGCTGAGACGGAAATACGGATAGAATATTTATACCAAGATAACTGGAAGTTCCAACCACTAAGAATCCTAGTGAACCTAAAAAAAGGATAAAGGCCCAGCAAAAATTACTTATTTTTTGAGACCCCGGTATAAGTTCTATCCATATATGTTCTGATCGCCAGTTCATACTATATTAGATCCAGTTGCATTCGATTGGAATTGATAGAATAACCCAAATGGATTTGACTTCATTTTTCTTACTTGATCCCGAAGTAACTTTCATCAGCTAGCAGTATTCTGACGTAAACCATTAGGAAGAATTGGTTAGATAAATTGAGTTTCTATTTCAAAGGTTAAAAAAAAAAAAATTTGCTCATCATTTTGAATTGAATTCTTTAATTTATTAAGCTATAACCGTGTATATATGCATTAATGCATATATAACAAACTCTTCCGTTTGTTTTCGGAAAGGCCACATATTGTATATCCTGCTATATTACATTAAAAAGTATCTGTATGATGATTCAGTGTTGTGACGAGATTTAATCCCATCGTCTTTAGACAATCTTATTTCTTTGGACATAAAGAGATAAAGAAGCCATTGCAATTGCCGGAAAGACTAGGCCCACTAAAGGAACAAAAATAGAGGGAAAGTTCAAATTGATCATAGAATGGGTACCTTGATTTCATATTTGTACCTATTCTAATTATAAATAGATCTTATGATAAGTCTATCTATTAGATAAAATATGAAGTTTTTCATAATAAATAAGTGCAAAGAATATAAAATGTACATATTCCTCTTTATACACGAATATGTAAGAGAATCCGCTTTCATAAATTGTATTCTTTTGCTACCTTATCTTCTTTCTATCCTTTCTTTCAAACTTTAAAAAAAAAGGTATTTTTAAAGTTTGAAAGAAAGGATAGAAAAGAGTTTCTTATGAATTTGCGACTTTAACAAATCTTATCCAACAAACAAGGATTCCTAGTGAAAAACGGGGGTTCTCGGTAAATAGAAAGAACTTCTATAGAGGGATGATTATTCCTAATCAGCAAGAGAGGTGGAAGAGAGGTAGAATAAAAAATAGATCCGGGGCAAAAAATAATTATCCAAAACTCCTAACTCTTACTACACTTATAATTAAAGAAAACACCATCTTCTTAGTTTTGTTTTTTTTATTAAAATGAAGTAAATGTTTCCTCGATACAAAGAAAAAGAACTGAACCTAGTGCTATACTTCTTTTTTTAAATCTTTTTTTAATCTTTATTCAAGGGAAGGAAACCATGTAGTTTAAATAACTCATTAAGAACACCTTTTAAAGGATTACGTGGTACGATTGGGTCGAATAAGCCCTTATCGAATGAATACTCAGCCACTTGTAAACCGTCGGGTACTGTCTTTTTCAATGTTTGTTCAATGACTCTTTTCCCTGCAAACGCAATGTAGGCATTAGGTTCAGCAATAATGATATCTCCCAACATACCAAAACTTGCTGTAACTCCGCCAGTTGTAGGAGATGTAAGGATTGATACATAAAATAACTTTTTCTTTGATTGATAATCATATGAAGCAGAAGATATTTTAGCCATTTGCATCAAGCTCAAACTCCCTTCTTGCATGCGTGCTCCTCCAGAAGCACACACAATAATGACAGGCAGAGATCGATTAGTAGCATACTCGATCAAACGGGTGATTTTCTCACCTACAACGGATCCCATACTACCTCCCATAAACTGAAAATCCATAACTCCCATTGCTATGGGAATACTATTTAGTTTACCTACGCCCGTTTGGACAGCTTCAGTTAAATCTGTTTTACTTTGATAAAAAGAGATGCGATCTCTATAACTATAAGGTTCCTCCTCTGAATGAAATTCAATGGGGTCTATAGAGACCATATCTTTATCCATAGGCTCCCAAGTGTCAGTATCAATCAAAAGTTTTATTCTATCTGAACTACTCATGTTCAAATGATATCCACAGTGTTCACAAATATTCATTTTTGAACTAAAGAATTTTTTATAATTTAATCCATAACAATTCTCGCATTGAACCCATAACTTTCTGTATTTTGCATTTATATCTATATTATCTGATATATCT